TTGATTTGTTTCTTATATTGAGCTTGAACGCTTTCTTTGTTGGTGGCTGCTTTTAGGCCAACAATGGTTAAGTGTATGTTTGTATATTTATTCACTATTGAAGGTTTTTTCCGTTCCCAAAGAGCTGTCCCTCTTTTGGCTATAATTTAAGTTTACATGCAGATTTATATTCTTATGGTAAGCTTAAAGTTGAACTGAAATTCATTTTTGGGTAACCAGCTATCACCAAGCTCGATAGGCTTTTCACCTCTACCTGAAAATCATCCCACTATTTTGCTACATAGACGGGTTTACTCATGAAGTTGTTTTTAGGTAGCTCGTTTGGTTTCGGGGTTTCTAGCTTTAATTCATTTAGTTAGAGGTTTTCTAGTTAATTCATTATGCAAAAGGTACAAGATTTAATCTTTGCTTATTTATACTTTTTGTTAGTCTTTCATCTTTCCCTTGCGGTACTTGTTCTATAGCTCCTAGGTATAATTTCTTTCTCTAATACTTTTATTGTCCGTAATGTTTTAGTTTATTTTTATGGGTAGTTTTGTTTGTGTTAAATAGGGCTAGAATTAGTTCAAAGTGTTCATATTTAATGAATTCCTCTGGGTGTAAGCCAGACGCTTTCTATTAAGCTACACTGTGATTATTCCAAGCACACTTTCCAGTATGCTTACCTTGTTACGACTTGTCTCCTCTCATAAACTATATCGTTGAATTATGTATATTAATGTTAGTTTGGTTTGAGGAGGGTGACGGGCGGTGTGTACGTACTTCATTGCGCTATTCAATTAAGCACTCTATTCTTAATTTACTACTAAATCCTCCTTTATCCTTTAGTTTCATAAAGGGTTTCGTTAATGTTCTTATGAAAGAAAATGTGGCCCATTTCTTCCCATCTCATTGGCTACACCTTGACCTAACGTTTTTATGGTTATTATTATGCTTACTTTTATGCCTTTTTAGGGTTTGCTGAAGATGGCGGTATATAGGCTGAATTAGCAAGAGATGGTGAGGTATAGCGGGGTTTATCGATTATAGAACAGGCTCCTCTAGACGGATATAAAGTACCGCCAAGTCCTTTGAGTTTTAAGCGGTGGCCAGTAGTTCTCTGGCAAATATTTTTGTTGTTAAATTATTTAGGTTTAGGGCTAAGCATAGTGGGGTATCTAATCCCAGTTTGGATCTTAGCTATCGTGTAAGTAAAGTTAGAATTACTTTCGTTACTGTTTTTAGGTCCTAACAATGGATTTTCACATATTGGTTGGATTTTAATTCTATTGTTTTAGTTCTAGTTACCACGTTTTACGCCGGAAATAATTAATTTGGGTTAATCGTATGACCGCGGTGGCTGGCACGAAATTTACCAACCCTAAGAGGCATAGCTTAGTCAAACTTTCGTTTATTGCTTAATATTTATCACTGCTGGGTCCCGTGGGGGTGTGGCTGGGCAAGGTGTTTTGAGCTATTGAATGTGCTTGATACCCTCTCCTTAAATTTCGTTTAAAATGTTTAAGGGATTTTACACCGGTGCATGGATGTTTGCATGTGTAATCTTACCTCCAATTAATTATAAGGCCAGGACCAAACCTTTGTGTTTATGGGATAAAATATCCATCTAAGCATTTTCAGTGCCTTGCTTTGTTATTAAGCTACATTAAC